AGGTTTTATTATCCTACATGTTCCATTAGTAACACTCCCTTGATACTTTCCAAGGGTGTCACTGCCTATTTTATTTTGCTTGTGCTTAATGTTTCCCGATTCTACTAGAAATCATATACGAACTTGTTATAGATGTATTTATTGGATTGGTTCATCAATAGTGTTGGGTCAGAATCCCCCCCCCTTTTTTTTTGACTCTGCACCATTGATTCCACTATTATTAGTGAGCAATAATGGAATAATTCCTTCATATTCATAGAGATAGGGGACATAATTCACATGGATATAGTAAGTCTCGCTTGGGCTGCTTTAATGGTAGTCTTTACATTTTCCCTTTCGCTCGTAGTATGGGGAAGAAGTGGACTCTAAGGGTACTACTAATTGAGTTGAGGAATCAAATCAAACTGTATCAATTGTTTTATAAATCATTCTCGTTTTTAACTTTAACTATTGAGAAAATATTAATTTAAAAATAGTAATGAAATTTAAATAAAAATATCTTTATTTCGAAATTCCATTGGATTCTGGTGGAATAATGTATTATATGAATAATACCCTTTCAATCAAACAGATATTTCAATGATTCCCATGTTCGTATTTCGAAAGTAAAGGGGATACAAATGATAGGAAATTTCTTCCAACCGAATTCTTACTAAATTTTCTATTTTGGTGAACCGGCTCTTACCAGAATTATATATGGACAACGAGGAACAACGGACCCTTTTTATTTGTTTCCCTCTTTACTGTTCAAAGAGAAAGTCGTTCTGTTATTAAGTGGATACGCACTTTCTATGGGAAACAACATAGACATAGCGATTGTCCGACGAGATACTACGCATAATAAGATCTTGCCTTGGGCAAGTCACATATTGCGCATTTACTTTATTATTGTATAAATTGGATTTATGCTTTATCAACTCGTTTCATATCATGGTTCAAACGTTACAAATCGATGAGGTTTACTACTCCTTTTCGAAATCCGAAGAAGTTCCCATAGAACTCCTTGAATCATCTGTCAACGGCTCAATCAATTACTTCTTCGGAATGCGAAAAAACAAAAAAAAAAAAGATTACTTGGTTTTTTTTTTATTAATATATGCCTATACCATTTTTCCTTCATTGATTTGATTCTTTCGATGGATACCGGGATTCATATTGGAAATAATCAGAAATCTAGGAATTAGAACCGTAAGAGTTGCCTCTCGATTTTTTGATTGGAATCAATACAAATCAAATAGATGAAGCAAAGAAATAGAATTGGGGTGCTATGTACATTACATATATGTAATTGATATCTACATATATGAATATGAAGATACATATTTTAGATTGATCTATATTAAGCCTCTATCTTTATACAGTACAACTTTATACACTACAATAACAGTAAGAAATAGTATGGTAGAAAGAAATATATGAATCTTTCTACCATACTATCGGATCTCATAGAATACTGCTGATTCTAGTCCCATTTAAGACGCGAAATTGTAATCCTTTTGATTTTCTTTCTTCAATCATTGATAAGAACTAAGGAGTCAAGTTTCATTCAAATTAATCATTTTGACTGACTGTTTTTACGTAAATGATAAGTAAAAAAGCAGTAGGAACTAGAATGAACAGTGCAGTAGCAATAAATGCGAGAATATTTACTTCCATAATCTCATCGTTTCGTTTTTTTTACTTCGCAATAACTCGGGATTTAATCCCATAGAGATGAGAAATCTTTCACCTGTAAATTCAATGGGATGAATTATATCTCGATGATATTGAATCAGATCAATATCATGAATAACAATATCTGAGCTATCAAATCGATTCATCGTCGAGAATTGAATAGTATAACATAGAGGATCTTTTATCCATACCGAATCCAAAATTGGATTCTTGATCTAATCTAATCAAGAATTCCTTTATTTATCATTCTTTTCCATTCTTTCTTTCTTTTCTATAACCTACCACCTTCCTTGTACAATCATCTGATGAAGTATCATCTGACCGTTTTTCCACTTCCATTGGTTACAAACCCAAACAAACAATAGAAGTAAAATGTAAAAAAAGACTGAGTTAAGTTCTAAACTCCGTTTTTTTAATGATCTAATTTTCTTGGAAGACAAAGAAGTGTGATAAAGATGAGTCCCAGTCTAAAAGATCTAATATTCCATCAAATTCACTATTTTAGAATTTGTTCTTTTTTCGATGGGATCTTTACCTTAGAAAGGAAAAAAAATGATTCATTCCCTTGCTAAGAGAGGCGGGATCCTTGTTTGATCTTTCTTTTATTAATATCCTCTTTCCTTGGATTAGGACTGGGACACATATATCAAAAGTTCAGTGTGCAATTTGAATGAGATAAATTGTTTCAAATTCAAATTAGTAACTGAGATTACACACAATCGGAACCAGAAAAAGAGATAGGTTTAATCTGAAAAGTATTCTATCAGGGTAACTATGTTAAATTCATTTTGTAGCGTACAAGAAATGAATTCCATTTGTGTATGTG